AAATAAGATATCACAACGTATCTTTCTAGGGAAGATTTACTTCCCTAGATACGTTTATTCCAATTAATTTAATTCTGAATCTATTTTCAATATACGGATCGTGCTGAATAAATTTTAGCAAATCAAATAAAAAAATAAAAAAAGGATGAAATCATTCCAATGGACTTCAACAAAAAAAAGCTTATTCTTAGGTAAATCAATAATCAATTACGAAATGTTTTTGTATAATGACAAATATCTGTTTTACATCTTCTATGCGAAAATGTTCAATTTTCAGAAGATCTTCTTGGCTCTTATTCAAAAGGTCTAATAATGTATGTATATTGGACCTTTTGAGGCAATTATAGGTCCTGGAAGGCAATTCTAATTGGTCAATAAAAATACATTTCAATTCGATTTCTTTTTTTTTTCTTAGTTTATCCAATACATCATGAAAAGTGAAAAAGGGTAAAGTAACCCTATTTTGATTGTCCTCTACATTTTTATCTTGTTCTTCTGCATGTAGAAACGGAATAAATAAATCAATCAAATTACGGGAGGCTTCGTAAAGTGCTTCTTTAGGAGTTAAACTTCCATTCGTCCATATTTCGAGAAAAAGTATCTCTTGTTTTTCATTCCCATTACTATAAGAATGAATACTATGATTTGCATTTCGAACAGGCATGAATACAGCATTTATCGGATAACTTCCTTCTTCAGCGTTATTGGGTGTTTTCATACGATATCCTCGATTACTTTCGATTTGTAATCCAATACAAAAATCAATTGGTTCCGTCAGGCTAGCTATATGCTGTGTAGTATCAACGATTTCCACAGAAGGTGGTGAGATGATGTCTTTAGCAGTTACATATCCAGGACCCTTGACGCAAATAGATGCGTCGCGAGTTCCATACAGATTACTTTTCAATACAATTTCTTTTAAATTCATTAAAATTTCATGTACGGATTCTTCAATACCTACTATTGTAGAATATTCATGTGGTATCTTTTCAGATTTTGCGCGTGTGATACATGTTCCTTCTATTTCTCCAAGCAAAGCCCTTCGCATCGCAATGCCTATTGTATCGGCTTGACCTTTCATAAGGGGAGACAGAATAAAACGTCCATAAAAAAAACGCTTACTGTCTTCTCTTGATTCAACACACTTCCACTGTAGTGTCCGAGTGGATACTGCTACTTCTTCTCGAAACATAGTCATATTATTTGATCCGATCATTTAATCATTTCTTTCTCTTGAAATTCGTTCAATTATCAATCTCAATTCTTATTTCTATATACGCCTTTTTTTAGGAGGCCTACATCCATTATGTGGCATAGGGGTTACGTCTCTGACAAAACTTAATAGTATACCACTTCTACGAATGGCTCGTAATGCTGCATCTCTTCCAAGACCAGGACCTTTTATCATAACTTCTGCTCGTTGCATACCCTGATCTACGACTGTACGAATAGCGTTTGCGGCTGCGGTTTGGGCAGCAAACGGCGTACCTCTTCTTGTGCCCCTGAAGCCGCAAGTACCGGCGGAGGACCAAGAAACAACCCGACCCCGTATATCTGTAATCGTTACAATGGTATTGTTGAAACTTGCTTGAACATGAATAACCCCTTTTGGTATTCGACGTCCATTCTTACGTGAACTAATGCGCCCATTCCTACGTGAGCCAATTCTTGTTATGGTTTTTGTCATATTTTATCATCTCCTAAATATGAGTCAGAAATATACGGATATATTATTTTCATGTCAAAACGGGTCCTTTATTTGTGTATTGAATCCTTTGGAGAGTCTCTTTTAAGAAAAGATTATCCCTGCCTCTGTTTATGCCTCGAGTTGAAACAAATTACTATAATACGTCCACGCCTACGGATCAGTCGACATTTTTCACAAATTTTACGAACGGATGCCCTAATTTTCATAGTTAAGTTATTTGTTACTCCTAAATTTTAATTTAAAATCTACTCCTTCGAAGAAAAGAAAATAAGTCTCTTGAAATTTGGAACCTCCGATTGTATCCGAACGAGAAGAATGTTGAAAAGTCAATACGAACCCGAAACATACCAAAGTGATTCAGTAATTAAACCTTCATGAATCCATTTTTTTTGTTCTTTCATTCCAGGTAACCCCTTTAATTATCAACTCATGGAGTAGGAGTGATATTAGACAACCCTTCCTCTCAAAAAAAAGAATAGGAAGTTTTCCTACGGATGCAATTCGTAGATCATAAAGATCACCATATATATAACAAAATTTCTCCCCCGATTCCTTCTAGTCGAGCCTCTCGGTCTGTCATTATACCTCGAGAAGTCGAAAGAATTACAATACCCATTCCTCCTAAAATCCTAGGAATTCGTTGATGGTTGGAATAGATTCGTAGGCCGGGTCGGCTGATACGTTTTAAAACAGTTCTATATGGCCCTTTTCTATTCCTTCTATGTCGCAGAGTTGAAACCAAGAAATATTTCTTGCTTACTCGATGTTTTCTCACATTTTCGATAAAGCCTTCGCGTAGAAGTATTTTAACAATGTTTTCAGTGATATTTGTAGATGCTATTCGAACCGTTCCTTTTTTATCCATGTCAGCATTTCGTATAGAAGTTATTATTTCGGCAATAGTGTCCCTACCCATGATGAACTATAATTATTGGTGCCTCCGGGTTTTTATATAATCAGCATGCTCTACTCTTTTTTTTTCATGAATTATTAAAGGTATATGCGTGAGAAACAATCTACTAATGCATTCTACTAATTAATGGAATCTAATTCAGTTCAGATATCTTACTATGAACCTCCCTTTTTTTATGTTTTATTATGTTTTCATCTATTAGTATTTATTTATAATCTATTTATAATACCTCAGGAGCTAATGAGACTATTTTAGTAAAATTCAACTGTCTCAATTCCCGAGCGATCGCACCAAAAACTCGAGTTCCTTTGGGATTTCCTTCTTGATCAATGACAACTGCTGCATTGTCATCATATTGTATTATCATACCATTGTCACGTTTGAGTTCTTTACATGTACGTACAATTACAGCTCTGATCACTTCTGATCTTTGTAGAGGCATATTGGGAACTGCTTCTTTGATTACAGCAACAATAACGTCACCAATATGAGCATATCGGCGATTACTAGCTCCTATGATTCGAATACACATTAATTCTCTAGCCCCGCTGTTGTCCGCTACATTTAAATAGGTCTGAGGTTGAATCATATCATTCTTATTATTTTTCTCTTTTTTCTTTCAATGCTAACTAACTAAAGGGCGAAGAAAAAAAGAAGAAAGATTGTTTGTCCAGAAATAAAAAAACTGCGGTTTTTTCATCACAAGGCCCCTTTCCTTTCGTTCCATATCCCTATCCCGCAATAACGAATTGAGTTCGTATAGGCATTTTGGATGCAGCTATAGAAATAGCTTCTCTGGCTACAATTTCTGATACTCCACCCATTTCATAAAGTATTCGACCCGGTTTAACGACGGATACCCAATATTCGGGAGATCCTTTCCCCGAACCCATACGTGTTTCGGTAGGCCTTACTGTAACAGGTTTGTCTGGAAATATACGTACCCATATTTTTCCACCACGACGCGCATATCGTGCCATGGCTCGCCGCCCCGCTTCTATTTGTCTAGATGTGATCCAAGCGGGTTCAAGTGCCTGAAGGGCGTATCCGCCGAAACAAATTCGATTGCCTCGATAAGATATTCCCTTCATTCTTCCTCTATGTTGTTTACGAAATCTGGTTCTTTTGGGGTTATAGTTGATGGTTGTTTCTCAATGCCATCTCTACTGCAGAACTGGACATGAGAGTTTCTTCTCATCCAGCTCCTCGCGAATGAAACGATTAAATAATATTGTATGTATATATTTATCTATTTTGAATTGAATGAATAATGAATCATGGAATTTTTTGAGATATAATCTGTCACATACACGTAGGAATAAAATAAAATGAGAAATTTCATTTTATAATTAATGAATCTTCATTTTTACCTTTATTTATTTTTATTGAATTGCCCAAAACTTAGCAATCCAGTAAGGCTTTCGCGGGCGAATATTTGCTCTTTCAACATCCCTTTCATTCGTAGGGGCGTTCCATGACCTATCAGAATAAATGAATTGGTTCTTGGCTCGTTCCGCCATCCCACCCAATGAATCATTAGGATTCGTTTTCAAGGGAATCTTCCTCAGTCACAGGTTCTGTCGTTCCCATCGCTTCTCGATTAATGACTAGGCCCGAACTCTGCAATGGAGCTCCTAATAAAATTTGTTCCTGAATCAATCTTCTCAGTCTTTATTGACTCGGCGCTCTTTATTCTTTTTTATTTTTCGTATAAATTGTATTCATATTCATCGAATCTAATTATTAATTATGGACGAATACATTAATGCTTTATTACATTGCCTTTTATAAGATAGTTCATAGACCATACATATTGGAATCATATATCATTGCTATTCTTTTTCTTTCTTTCTCTCACCCCTCCATTTATCCATATCCCTTTGTTTTTGCTTCACAACCTTATAGATAGATTTATTTTTCTTTTATGTATATGTAAAAAAAAATGCTTCAGTTGCTACAACAATATGATCAATACATCATATAGCGACTGGTTCCTTGGATCCAGATAATACGAAGCAATGAGCTGGTTATTAGTTATATAGTTATTAGTTCATACTAGGGGATGGCCCTTTGTTTTTTAATCCTAACCTAACTCTAAATAAAAAACCAACGAGTCACACACTAAGCATAGCAATTATATGGAGATGGAGTCAATCGAATTGTTATTCAACCCTATAGAATTAAGAGAATTAAGAATTCTAAAAAATTCTCATTTTTTTGATTGAACGGAAAAAAATGAACGAGTTTGTGATTTTTTATTCAATTGCCGGATGGATGGAACAGAAAGACAACGAAAGGCCCATTATTCCTCGTCTGCAAATATCCAAATTTTGATTCCTAATGCCCCATAGATAGTTCGAACTGTATAGGAACAATAATCAATTTTGGCTCGAATGGTTTGTAGGGGAACCCTACCTTCTCTGATCCATTCGACACGTGCTATTTCCTTTCCGTCGATACGCCCTGCAATTTGTACTTGAATTCCCTTTGTATCTGCTTTTTCAGTTAATTCAATAGCTTTTTTCATTGCCTTTCGAAACGAAACTCTATTCTTTAATTGTTCGGCTATAAATTCTGCAAGAATATTAGGTTGTCCATACGGTTTTTCAACTCTTGTGATAGCAATGTTAAGTTTTTGGTTCACAGAATTAAATTCTTTTTGTGCATTGCTCTGTAATTCTTCAATTCCTCGCGGGCTGCCCTCTATGAACAATTTTGGGAATCCCATATATATTATGACCTGGATCAGATCGATTCTTTTTTGAATCTTTATGCGTGCAATTCCCTCGGCACCCGAGGATATTTTCCTATTTTTTTGTACATAATTCTTGATACAATCCTGTATTTTTTGATCTTCCTGGAGACCCTCGGAATAACTTTTTGGTTGTGCAAACCAAACAGAATGATGACTTTGGGTTGTACCAAGTCGGAAACCGAGTGGATTTATTTTTTGTCCCATAGCACCTCGCTATCTCTATAAGGCCATATCATTTCTCTATTAGCCCACGTCATTCTGTTTCTGTTACGATATAGCATATGATCCATCATATATAGATACCTCTCTCTGACATCTGTATACTTATTTTTATATACCCATCTATCTTTTCTTAACCATATGAAATGGTTTTTCTCTTTAGATATATCTTGCAATACAATAGTTATATGACAGGTGGGTCTTTTTATCGGATAACTACGTCCTCGGGCTCGGGGTTTTAACTTTTTCATGCTAGTACCTTCATTAACTTCGGCTTGACTAATGATTAAAGCCGTTTCGTTGAATCCCATATTGTGACTAGCATTTGCTGCTGCAGAATAAACTAATTTTAAAATGGGATAACACGCTCGATAAGGCATGAGTTCTAGTATCATAAGTGTTTCCTCGTAGGGACGCCCACGAATCTGATCAATTACTCTTCGCGCTTTATGAGCAGACATACGTATATGTTGACCTAAAGCGTATACTTCTACATCTGGGTCACTCTTTATCATAAGGTTCACCTCCCACCAATAAACGATGAGCACCCATATCCACTTTATTAATTAATATATTAACGACGAGATTTATTATCGTTTCTCGCATGCCCCCGGAAATTCAGAGTAGGTGCAAATTCTCCCAATTTGTGACCTACCATACGATCTGTTATATAAATAGGCAAATGTTCCTTTCCATTATGAATAGCAATTGTATGGCCGATCATTGTGGGTATAATGGTAGATGCCCGGGACCAGGTTACGATTGTATCTTTTTCTGCCCTCGTGTTGAGCTTCGCAATTTTTATCAATAAATGATTAGCTACAAAAGGATTTTTTTTTAGTGAACGTGTCACAGCTAATTACTCCTTTTTTTTTTGTAAAGATGAGGAAACATATTCTATTTTCAATATTCTCCTATTTACTACGGCGACGAAGAATCAAACTATCACTATATTTATTCCTTTTTCTACTTCTTCTTCCAAGCGCAGGATAACCCCAAGGGGTTGCGGGTTTTTTTCTACCAATTGGGGCCCTCCCTTCGCCACCCCCATGGGGATGGTCTACAGGGTTCATAACTACTCCTCTTACTACAGGACGCTTACCTAGCCAACACTTAGATCCGGCTCTACCCAAACTTTTCTGGTTCACCCCAACATTACCCACTTGTCCGACTGTTGCTGAGCAGTTTTTGGATATCAAACGGACCTCCCCAGATGGTAATTTTAATGTGGCCGATTTACCCTCTTTTGCAATCAGTTTCGCTACAGCACCCGCTGCTCTCGCTAATTGTCCACCCTTTCCAAGTGTGATTTCTATGTTATGTATGGCCGTGCCTAAGGGCATATCGGTTGAAGTAGATTCTTCTTTTTGATCAATCAAAATCCCTTCCCAAACTGTACAAGCTTCTTCCAAAGCATACGGCTTTCTGGATGTATATGATGATATCTAGACAGATGGATCTCATATGAATCGTATGATGAAATACCACACGAGTGGATATATAGGAATCCAAATCCGCCGAATCACTCATGTTATGATCTTCTACATCCTAGGTCTCCCCGTTCCTTCATCTGGCTTATGTTCTTCATGTAGCATTCAGACCGAATGACTTTATGAAATTACGTCGATACTTCCACATATTACGGGTAACGTAGGAGACATCTCTATTTTTCCCGGGGGGGGGGTAGAATTACCACTGCTTAGCTTTCAATTCGCCTCTGACCATCAAATGAAATGTGAATAACCCGTACTCCTCTCTTTGAAACAAGGGGCGCTTCCGGCTCTATCGGTGCTTCAAACAATTTTGTCTTCTCCATATTACTATATCTCTAGAGTCAATAATTTTATATGAGGAACTACTGAACTCAATCACTTGCTGCCATTACTCTTCAGTTTTCTGTTGAGGTCTATCCCGTAGAGGTACTCAAATTGGATCAGTGATCGATTTCTAGGTTTCGTTGTAAACCTAATTGGTTACTTCCAATTACGTAAATCAATGGTTCAAACCGCACTCAAAGGTAGGGCATTTCCCATTGAGATAGGAACTTCTGTACCAGAAACAATGGTATCTCCAATGATAGCCCCTCTGGGATGTAAAATATATCTCTTCTCACCATCCCCATAGTGTATGAGACAAATATATGCATTTCGATTAGGGTCGTATTCTATGGTTACGATTCTACCAGATATGTCTTTTTCATTCCGTCGAAAATCGATTTTACGGTATAGACGCTTATGACCTCCCCCTATATGCCTTGCGGTAATGATTCCTCTGGCATTACGACCTTTACCACAACGACGCTGTCCATAGATCAAATTATTTCGTGGATTGGATTTCACTTGACTGCCGACGGCTCCATTGCGTGTGCTCGGGGTAGAAGTTTTGTATAAATGTATCGCCGTGTTATTAAGTATTTTGATTTAAGTTCTTTTCTTTCTAAGAGGTGGAATAGAATAACCCGGTTGAAGCGTAATGATCATACGTCTGTAATGCATTGTATGTCCCATAATGGGTCCCCTTCTTCTACCCTTTCCCGGGAGTCGATGACTATTCATAGCTATTACCTTGACACCAAAGAAGAGTTCGACCCAATGCTTTATTTCTGTCCTAGTTGATCCTGATTCGACATTAGAAGTATATTGATTGTTCCCCAATAACCGAATACTTTTGTCTGTAAATACTGCATATTTGATTCCATCCATAAATCCATTTTCTTCCCTATGAGTTCCAGTATCGATAAGAATTCTATTTCTTACTGTTCATATGTTATGGTATGAATATACCATACCAATTCGTTATGTATGGATGATGAGATTTCATTGATACAGAGCCAATTCCAATAGACGTATTGAACGTTCCCGTTGGCGTGCATCCAGCAGGAATTGAACCTACGAATTTGCCAATTATGAGTTGGGCGCTTTAACCATTCAGCCATGGATGCGTAACGGGGATCGTCGTACATCGTGAATAACCAAATTCCAATTGAAATGAAATCCTTAGGAGGAATCAATGAAGCAGGAAGCAGTGAAACGACATCCATTAAAATCCTGGATCTTTGAATTGAGAGAGATATTGAGAGAGATCAAGAATTCTCACTATTTCTTAGATTCGTGGACCAAATTTGATTCCGTGGGATCTTTCACTCACATTTTTTTCCACCAAGAACGTTTTATGAAACTCTTTGACCCCCGAATTTGGAGTATCCTACTTTCACGCGATTCACAGGGTTCAACAAACAATCGATATTTCACGATCAAAGGTGTAGTAGTACTGCTTGCAGTAGCGGTCCTTATATATCGTATTAACAATCGAAATAGGGTCGAAAGAAAAAATCTCTATTTGATGGGGCTTCTTCCTATACCTATGAATTCCATTGGACCCAGAAATGATACATTGGAAGAATCTTTTGGGTCTTCCAATATCAATAGGTTGATTGTTTCGCTCCTGTATCTTCCAAAAGGGAAAAAGATCTCTGAGAGTTGTTTCATGGATCCGAAAGAGAGTACTTGGGTTCTCCCAATAACTAAAAAGTGTATCATGCCTGAATCTAACTGGGGTTCGCGGTGGTGGAGGAATCGGATCGGAAAAAAGAGGGATTATAGTTGTAAGATATCTAATGAAACCGTAGCTGGAATTGAGATCTCATTCAAAGAGAAAGATATCAACTATCTGGAGTCTCCTTTTGTATCCTATACGGATGATCCGATCCGCAAGGACCGTGCTTGGGAATTGTTTGATCGTCTTTCTCCGAGGAAGAAGCGAAACATAATTAACTTGAATTCGGGACAGCTATTCGAAATCTTAGTGAAACACTGGATTTGTTATCTCATGTCTGCTTTTCGTGAAAAAAGACCGATTGAAGTGGAGGGCTTCTTCAAACAACAAGGAGCTGGGTCAACTATTCAATCAAATGATATTGAGCATCTTTCCCATCTCCTCTCGAGAAACAAGTGGGGTATTTCTTTGCAAAATTGTGCTCAATTTCATATGTGGCAATTCCGCCAAGATCTCTTCGTTAGTTGGGGGAAGAATCCGCACGAATCGGATTTTTTGAGGAATGTATCGTCAAATATGCAATATGATGATTCCACAACAAGATCTATTTTCGTTCAAGTAACGGATTCTAGCCAATTGAAAGGATCTTCTGATCAATCCAGAGATCATTTTGATTCCATTAGTAATGAGGATTCGGAATATCACACATTGATCAATCAAAGAGAGATTCAACAACTAAAAGAAAGATCGATTCTTTGGGATCCTTCCTTTCTTCAAACGGAACGAACAGAGATAGAATCAGACCGATTCTCGAAATGCCTTTCTGAGGATTCCTCAATGTCCCGGCTATTCACGGAACGTGAGAAGCAGATGAATAATCATCTGCTTCCGGAAGAAATCGAAGAATTTC